TGGAAGAAGAAGTAGAAAAAGGAATAAATATAGTGATAGTTTGATTCTTCGTCGCCGTAGTAAATAGGAGAATATTGAAAATAGAATATGTTTCCTCATCTTTACAAAAAAAAAGGAGTAATTAGCTGTGACACGTTCACTAAAAAAAAATCCTTTTGTAGCTAATCATTTATTGATCAAAATTGCGAAGCTCAACACGAGGGCAGAAAAAGATACAATCGTAACTTGGTCCCGGGCATCTACCATTATACCCACAATGATCGGCCATACAATTGCTATTCATAATGGAAAGGAACATTTGCCTATTTATATAACAGATCGTATGGTAGGTCACAAATTGGGAGAATTTGCACCTACTCTGAATTTCCGGGGGCATGCGAGAAACGATAATAAATCTCGTCGTTAATATATTAATTAATAAAGTGGATATGGGTGCTCATCGTTTATTGGTGGGAGGTGAACCTTATGATAAAGAGTGACCCAGATGTAGAAGTATACGCTTTAGGTCAACATATACGTATGTCTGCTCATAAAGCGCGAAGAGTAATTGATCAGATTCGTGGGCGTCCCTACGAGGAAACACTTATGATACTAGAACTCATGCCTTATCGAGCGTGTTATCCCATTTTAAAATTAGTTTATTCTGCAGCAGCAAATGCTAGTCACAATATGGGATTCAACGAAACGGCTTTAATCATTAGTCAAGCCGAAGTTAATGAAGGTACTAGCATGAAAAAGTTAAAACCCCGAGCCCGAGGACGTAGTTATCCGATAAAAAGACCCACCTGTCATATAACTATTGTATTGAAAGATACATCTAAAGAGAAAAACTATTTCATATGGTTAAGAAAATATGGATGGGTATATAAAGATAAGTATAAAGATGTCAGAGAGAGGTATCTATATATGATGGATCATATGCTATATCGTAACAGAATGACGTGGGCTAATAGAGAAATGATATGGCCTTATAGAGATAGCGAGGTGCTATGGGACAAAAAATAAATCCACTCGGTTTCCGACTTGGTACAACCCAAAGTCATCATTCTGTTTGGTTTGCACAACCAAAAAGTTATTCCGAGGGTCTCCAGGAAGATCAAAAAATACAGGATTGTATCAAGAATTATGTACAAAAAAATAGGAAAATATCCTCGGGTGCCGAGGGAATTGCACGCATAAAGATTAAAAAAAGAATCGATCTGATCCAGGTCATAATATATATGGGATTCCCAAAATTGTTCATAGAGGGCAGCCCGCGAGGAATTGAAGAATTACAGAGCAATGCACAAAAAGAATTTAATTCTGTGAACCAAAAACTTAACATTGCTATCACAAGAGTTGAAAAACCGTATGGACAACCTAATATTCTTGCAGAATTTATAGCCGAACAATTAAAGAATAGAGTTTCGTTTCGAAAGGCAATGAAAAAAGCTATTGAATTAACTGAAAAAGCAGATACAAAGGGAATTCAAGTACAAATTGCAGGGCGTATCGACGGAAAGGAAATAGCACGTGTCGAATGGATCAGAGAAGGTAGGGTTCCCCTACAAACCATTCGAGCCAAAATTGATTATTGTTCCTATACAGTTCGAACTATCTATGGGGCATTAGGAATCAAAATTTGGATATTTGCAGACGAGGAATAATGGGCCTTTCGTTGTCTTTCTGTTCCATCCATCCGGCAATTGAATAAAAAATCACAAACTCGTTCATTTTTTTCCGTTCAATCAAAAAAATGAGAATTTTTTCGAATTCTTAATTCTATAGGGTTGAATAACAATTCGATTGACTCCATCTCCATATAATTGCTATGCTTAGTGTGTGACTCGTTGGTTTTTTATTTAGAGTTAGGTTAGGATTAAAAAACAAAGGGCCATCCCCTAGTATGAACTAATAACTATATAACTAATAACCAGCTCATTGCTTCGTATTATCTGGATCCAAGGAACCAGTCGCTATATGATGTATTGATCATATTGTTGTAGCAACTGAAGCATTTTTTTTTACATAAAAGAAAAATCAATCTATAAGGTTGTGAAGCAAAAACAAAGGGATATGGATAAATGGAGGGGTGAGAGAAAGAAAGAAAAAGAATAGCAATGATATATGATTCCAATATGTATGGTCTATGAACTATCTTATAAAAGGCAATGTAATAAAGCATTAATGTATTCGTCCATAATTAATAATTAGATTCGATGAATATGAATACAATTTATACGAAAAATAAAAAAGAATAAAGAGCGCCGAGTCAATAAAGACTGAGAAGATTGATTCAGGAACAAATTTTATTAGGAGCTCCATTGCAGAGTTCGGGCCTAGTCATTAATCGAGAAGCGATGGGAACGACAGAACCTGTGACTGAGGAAGATTCCCTTGAAAACGAATCCTAATGATTCATTGGGTGGGATGGCGGAACGAGCCAAGAACCAATTCATTTATTCTGATAGGTCATGGAACGCCCCTACGAATGAAAGGGATGTTGAAAGAGCAAATATTCGCCCGCGAAAGCCTTACTGGATTGCTAAGTTTTGGGCAATTCAATAAAAATAAATAAAATAAAGGTAAAAATAAATGAAGATTCATTAATTATAAAATGGAATTTATCATTTTATTTTATTCCTACGTGTACGTGACAGATTATATCTCAAAAAATTCCATGATTCATTATTCATTCAATTCAAAATATATACAATATTATTTAATCGTTTCATTCGCGAGGAGCTGGATGAGAAGAAACTCTCATGTCCAGTTCTGCAGTAGAGATGGCATTGAGAAACAACCATCAACTATAACCCCAAAAGAACCAGATTTCGTAAACAACATAGAGGAAGAATGAAGGGAATATCTTATCGAGGCAATCGAATTTGTTTCGGCGGATACGCCCTTCAGGCACTTGAACCCGCTTGGATCACATCTAGACAAATAGAAGCGGGGCGACGAGCCATGGCACGATATGCGCGTCGTGGTGGAAAAATATGGGTACGTATATTTCCAGACAAACCTGTTACAGTAAGGCCTACCGAAACACGTATGGGTTCGGGGAAAGGATCTCCCGAATATTGGGTATCCGTCGTTAAACCGGGTCGAATACTTTATGAAATGGGTGGAGTATCAGAAATTGTAGCCAGAGAAGCTATTTCTATAGCTGCGTCCAAAATGCCTATACGAACTCAATTCGTTATTGCGGGATAGGGATATGGAACGAAAGGAAAGGGGCCTTGTGATGAAAAAACCGCAGTTTTTTTATTTCTGGACAAACAATCTTTCTTCTTTTTTTCTTCGCCCTTTAGTTAGTTAGCATTGAAAGAAAAAAGAGAAAAATAATAAGAATGATATGATTCAACCTCAGACCTATTTAAATGTAGCGGACAACAGCGGGGCTAGAGAATTAATGTGTATTCGAATCATAGGAGCTAGTAATCGCCGATATGCTCATATTGGTGACGTTATTGTTGCTGTAATCAAAGAAGCAGTTCCCAATATGCCTCTACAAAGATCAGAAGTGATCAGAGCTGTAATTGTACGTACATGTAAAGAACTCAAACGTGACAATGGTATGATAATACAATATGATGACAATGCAGCAGTTGTCATTGATCAAGAAGGAAATCCCAAAGGAACTCGAGTTTTTGGTGCGATCGCTCGGGAATTGAGACAGTTGAATTTTACTAAAATAGTCTCATTAGCTCCTGAGGTATTATAAATAGATTCTAAATAAATACTAATAGATGAAAACATAATAAAACATAAAAAAAGGGAGGTTCATAGTAAGATATCTGAACTGAATTAGATTCCATTAATTAGTAGAATGCATTAGTAGATTGTTTCTCACGCATATACCTTTAATAATTCATGAAAAAAAAAGAGTAGAGCATGCTGATTATATAAAAACCCGGAGGCACCAATAATTATAGTTCATCATGGGTAGGGACACTATTGCCGAAATAATAACTTCTATACGAAATGCTGACATGGATAAAAAAGGAACGGTTCGAATAGCATCTACAAATATCACTGAAAACATTGTTAAAATACTTCTACGCGAAGGCTTTATCGAAAATGTGAGAAAACATCGAGTAAGCAAGAAATATTTCTTGGTTTCAACTCTGCGACATAGAAGGAATAGAAAAGGGCCATATAGAACTGTTTTAAAACGTATCAGCCGACCCGGCCTACGAATCTATTCCAACCATCAACGAATTCCTAGGATTTTAGGAGGAATGGGTATTGTAATTCTTTCGACTTCTCGAGGTATAATGACAGACCGAGAGGCTCGACTAGAAGGAATCGGGGGAGAAATTTTGTTATATATATGGTGATCTTTATGATCTACGAATTGCATCCGTAGGAAAACTTCCTCTTTTTTTCAAAAAAAAAATAGGAAGGGTTGTCTAATATCACTCCTACTCCATGAGTTGATAATAAAAGGGGTTACCTGGAATGAAAGAACAAAAATGGATTCATGAAGGTTTAATTACTGAATCACTTTCCAATGGTATGTTTCGGGTTCGTAGTGACTTTTCAACATTCTTCTCGTTCGGATACAATCGGAGGTTAAAAATTTCAAGAGACTTATTTTCTTTTCTTCGAAGGAGTAGATTAAAAATGAAAATAAAATTAAGGAGAAAAAA